TTGGATTTTTGTTTTATTGGTTTAAAGGCGGGAATTTTTATTGGTTTAAAGGCGGGAATTTTTATTGGTTTAAAGGCGGGAATTTTTATTGGTTTAAAGGCGGGAATTTTTATTGGTTTAAAGGCGGGAATTTTTATTGGTTTAAAGGCGGGAATTAATGGTTGTTAAATGGGATTTCAGGTGTGATGGATGTGTTGTTTTGAATGAAAAAAAGTATAAAAAGTAATGAAAAAGTTAATGGTTGTTAAATGGGATTTCAGGTGTGATGGATGTGTTGTTTTGAATGAAAAAAAGTATAAAAAGTAATGAAAAAGTTAATGGTTGTTAAATGGGATTTCAGGTGTGATGGATGTGTTGTTTTGAATGAAAAAAAGTATAAAAAGTAATGAAAAAGTTAATGGTTGTTAAATGGGATTTCAGGTGTGATGGATGTGTTGTTTTGAATGAAAAAAAGTATAAAAAGTAATGAAAAAGTTTTTTATGTCTTTCGTACATTAACTAAAAATGTCTTTAATAAATGCACTTGAATAGTCCTCTAGCATTAAATAAAAGAGTCTTGGCTTAATTTAATCGAGCGTCGGAGGAGAATCATCCGTACCCGATCACGGTCGGGTTGGGGTGATGGGCGAGATTGGGGTGTCCAGTTTGGGTGTCCACTTGTCTTGGACCATGAATGTAAGGTGGTTATGAATTTCTAGAGGAAATACCTATGTGGGGCAAGCGGAGATTTAATTATTGCAAGATTATGTAAAACTAAGGATTTGTTGAGCGGCTACCAAGTTAACCAATTGCGGATGCAAGTGCATCAGTGTAAAAATGAGACTAAGGATATTTACACCGTCTCATTAAGGTATCCTAGAAGGTGAGAAACTGGCCGAAGTCCATTGATGCTCAGGTAAACCAATAGTAAGCTCCCCTCGCACCGTCCCGGAGGGCCCGTTGAAGAAACCCCTTTGAGAACCAGCAGGGCCAGAATCTGTCGGTGACCCGAACAAGGATGAGATGCGCTCAAATAGCTTGAAAGTCTTCTTAAAAAGCATGTTCCGAGGATTAATAGGTGTTATGGCCCTGAGTTAGGAACCAGAGGCGCAAAAGAGCAAGTTGTGCTAGGGGTGTAGGGGGAAAGTATGATCCTGAAGCTGGTCGTGTAGGATCCTTCTCGCGCCGGGTTGCTGATTTCTCGTGAGGTGAACGACTAATAAATAACCTGGTTCGAAGAAACCGGTCCGTCAAGAGAGGATGCAGTTAGGTCCTGTGCCATGAATACTTTGTCTTTGATCATGGATGTTATGTGCTCTAGAATATCCGTATTCTTGGGTGGAGTTGTGTGAAATTAAGGGATTTGTACCCCTAGTAAGAGGAAAGTTGTGTTATGTGGTTAGTTCCAATAAACGGGTATTCTTGAAAGTAGGGGGTACGCAGACAACTGATGGAGCGATTACATATTATGTCTTAGAGCATGCATTGACTGTCCCAACACATTAATTTTAATGTATTAGGGCATGGATTTTATGCACATGATTACATAGCGCGGCAATTTTTGGGGTTAAAAATGGGTGGGGGGGTAAGGGGGGGGGAGGTCTTGGCAGCTTTAGGTCGGGTAAAATCGAGGTTTAGAAAAGGAAAAAAAATAATGTGATGGTGAGGGTGATGTGGGAGGAAATTGCAGGGAGTTTCTTGGTAGAGGGATGGGTGCGATTATTTTGTGTAAGTGGGTGATTGTTTAAGGTGTGGCTTTGTATTAAGTAGGTAAAATCGAGGTTTAGAAAAGGAAAAAAAAATAATGTGATGGTGAGGGTGATGTGGGAGGAAATTGCAGGGAGTTTCTTGGTAGAGGGATGGGTGCGATTATTTTGTGTAAGTGGGTGATTGTTTAAGGTGTGGCTTTGTATTAAGTAGGTAAAATCGAGGTTTAGAAAAGGAAAAAAAATAATGTGATGTGAGGGTGATGTGGGAGGAAATTGCAGGGAGTTTCTTGGTAGAGGGATGGGTGCGATTATTTTGTGTAAGTGGGTGATTGTTTAAGGTGTGGCTTTGTATTAAGTAGGTAAAATCGAGGTTTAGAAAAGGAAAAAATAAAGCAAGGGGGAGTAAAGAGGTAAAGATGGTGGGGTGGGTGCTGTGGTTCTTATAGTTGAAGTGAACAACGGTGGTTTTTCGAGCCACAGGTCTTGGAGAGAGGCCAAGTAAGAATATATGATTTATTTAATGTATTTTTTAGGGGTGTGTTTTGTTTTAGGGGGTTTGGGTGTGGCATCTAATCCTTCTCCATATTATGGGGTAGTTGGCTTGGTGTTGGCGTCTGTTGCAGGGTGCGGGTGGTTGTTGAGTTTGGGGTTATCTCTTGTCTCGTTGGTATTGTTTATGGTTTATTTGGGTGGGATGTTGGTGGTTTTTTTGTATTCTGTGTCTTTAGCGGCTGACCCTTATCCTGAGGGATGGGGTGATTGACGGGTTATGGGGTATGTTGCAGGTTTGGTTTTAGTTCTTGTTGTTGGAGCGTTTGTTGGGGGCTTTGTGGGGGGTTGAAAGTTTGGGGTGGTAACTGTTGATAGTGTTGGTGTTTTGTCTGTTCGGTTAGATTTTAGTGGGGTATCAATGTTGTACTCTCAAGGTGTGGGTATGTTCTTAATTGTTGGGTGGGGCTTATTGTTGACTTTGTTTGTGGTGTTGGAGCTTGTGCGGGGGTTAGCTCGGGGGGCTATTCGGGCAGTTTAGGGGGTTCAGAAAATAGTTTAAATGTAAGATTCCAGCTTTGGGAGCTGGAGATAAAGGTTTAAGTCCTTTTTTTCTGATGGTGTACTCTAAGAAGGGGTATAGTCTTCACTTTTTGGTTTACAAGACCAATGTTTTTAATAAACTATTAGAGTTAGTTTAGTGGTTTAGTATTTTGTTTTCTAGAGCTCCGGCGATTGGGAAGAGGATTAGGATAATAGTGAAGTAAGTAATTGATGCTATTTGGCCGATTAGGATGAACGGGTGTTCTACTGGTTGACTACCAATTCATGTTAGGATGAATAGGTTAGCAACTAGAGTTCAGAATAGTAGTTGGGATAGTGGTCGGAAGGTTATTGCGCGTTGTTTTGATTTGTGTAGTAGTGGCGCTAGGAATAGGACTAGTACTGAAGCGGCTAGGGCTAGTACTCCTCCTAGTTTGTTTGGGATTGATCGTAGGATGGCATATGCGAATAGGAAGTACCATTCTGGTTTAATGTGGGGTGGTGTGACTAGAGGGTTAGCTGGGGTAAAGTTTTCTGGGTCACCTAGGAGGTTTGGGGAGAATAGTGCTAGGGCTGTGAGTGGGATAAGTATGAGAATGAAGCCTAAGGCGTCTTTTAGGGAGTAGTAGGGGTGGAATGGGATTTTGTCACAGTTGGATGTGATGCCTAGGGGGTTGTTTGAGCCGGTTTCGTGTAAGAAGGTAAGGTGAACTAAGGTTATGCCTGCAATTATGAACGGGAGGAGGAAGTGGATGGCGAAAAATCGTGTTAGTGTTGGGTTGTCTACTGAGAATCCGCCTCATGTTCATTCTACAAGTGTTTGTCCGATGTAAGGGATAGCAGAAAATAGGTTTGTAATGACTGTTGCGCCTCAGAATGATATCTGGCCTCATGGTAGTACATAGCCGACGAAGGCGGTAGCTATAAGAGTAAGTAGTAGGATAATTCCTGTGTTTCAGGTTTCTTTGTAGAGGTATGAGCCATAGTAAAATCCTCGGCCAATGTGCAGGTAAATGCAGATGAAGAAGAATGAGGCTCCATTGGCGTGGAGGTTGCGAAGTAGTCAGCCGTATTGTACGTTGCGGCATGTGTGGGCGACGGAGGAGAAGGCTATAGTTGTGTCTGCGGTGTAGTGTATGGCTAAGAGTAGGCCGGTAAGGATTTGCGTGGCTAGGCAGATTCCTAGTAGTGAGCCGAAGTTTCATCATGTGGAGATGTTTGGGGGAGTTGGCAGGTCAATTAGTGAGTTGTTAATTATTGTTAGTAGGGGGTGGTATTTTCGGGGGTTTGGGGCCATTGGGTTGTTTGTATTAGTTTAGGAAAAATAGGACAATGAGGATGGAAAGGGCGAAGGATTCTAGGTAGGCTTTAATAATTCCGGTGTGGATGGCGGTAGAGGCTTTGGTTATTATGAGTTGTAGGTTGGCAAGGCCTTCTGGGCCGATTTTTTTGTACCATGAGAGGTCAATTAGGTGGGTGGCGAGTTTTTGTCCGTTGTACAGGAGTTTTGATGTAAGAGGGCGGTGGGTCAGGGGGTTGAAGAATCCTAGTGAAGAGGAGAAGTTTATGTAAGTGTTTTGTTTAGGTTGAGTTAGGGTTTGTGTCAGGTTTATGAGTTCTAGTGCTAGGATGATGCCTAGGATTGTGGCAGTGAGGGCTGCAGTTTTTGTGATTGCTGGTATTGTTATAGGGGGTGTTTTGGTTGGGATAATATAGGATGTAATGAGTAATCCGGCTAGAATGCTGCCTAAGGCGAGTCGGGTAATAGGATTAATGATTTTGGGGTTGTTTTCATTTATGGGGGTGATGGTGGGTGTGCGGGTATATCCTGTTTGTACTGTTAGGGTTATGCGAATGGTATAGGTTGCAGTGAATGTCGTGGCGAGCAGGGTGAGCAGTAGAGCTCATGTGTTTAGGTAAGAGGTGTTAAGGTTTTCAATAATGAGGTCTTTTGAGTAAAATCCTGCAAGGAAGGGGGTTCCTATTAAGGCTAGGTTACCGATGGTGAGGCATGTTGTGGTTGTGGGTAGAAGTTTTTGTAATCCGCCTATTTTTCGAATGTCTTGTTCTCCGTTTAGGCTGTGAATGATTGACCCTGAGCATAGGAATAGTATAGCCTTAAAGAAGGCGTGGGTTGAGATGTGGAAGAAGGCTAGTTGGGGGAGGTTAAGTCCGATAGTAACTATTATTAGGCCTAGTTGGCTGGAGGTGGAGAAGGCGATGATTTTTTTAATATCATTTTGTGTTAGTGCGCATGTAGCGGCAAATAGTGTTGATAAGGCTCCCAGACATAGGCATAGGGTGAGGGCTGTTTGGTTGTTGGATAGTATTGGGTGGGTGCGGATTAATAGGAAGATTCCGGCTACTACTATTGTGCTAGAGTGTAGGAGGGCAGATACTGGGGTTGGGCCTTCTATGGCTGCGGGTAGTCAAGGGTGAAGGCCGAATTGAGCTGATTTGCCTGTGGCTGCTAGGATTAGTCCTAGTAGGGGTAAGGTTGGTGTGGCTGTTGAGGAGAAGTTTTGTTGGATTTCTCAGGTGTTTGTGGAGGATGCGAGTCATATTAGGCTTAGGATAAGACCGATATCGCCGATTCGATTGTATAGCACGGCTTGTAGTGCGGCTGTGTTGGCTTCTGCTCGGCCTTGCCATCAGCCAATGAGTAGGAATGATATAATGCCCACTCCTTCTCATCCAATGAATAAGAGGAATATGTTGTTGGCAATAATTAATATTAGTATAGCGATTAGAAATATTACTAGGTATGAGAAGAATTTATCAATGTGTGGCTCTGAGGCTATATATCATATTGCGAATTGAAGGATGGATCACGTAACGAAAAGGGCGATTGGGAAGAATAATGTGGAGTATTGGTCTATTTTAAGGCTAATAGGGATTTTGAAGTTAGTGAGGATTTCTCATTCTCAATATGAGGTAATGCATTCTGTGTTGGAATATATAAATATCAGTATTGGTATAAGACTTGTGATAAAGGCTATTTTGGTGGTTTGTGTAATTGTAGTTGGGGTTGGTTTAAGTTTTTTTGATATTATTGGGAGAAGTAAAGGTGTAATGAGTATGGCTAGTGTGATTAGTATGGATGTATTGAGTATTGCTTCCACTACTTTTACTTGGATTTGCACCAAGGTTAATGGCTCCTAAGACCAGTGGATTACTGCTATCCTTTAAAAGTAAGGGGACTGAGGTTTTAGACTCAGGGGCGAGAATTAGCAGTTCTTGTTGGATTAGTCCTCCCCTCGGCAGGTAAGAAGGGTTTAACTTCTGTTTTTAGGATCACAGTCTAATGTTTTTGTTAAAACTATACTTGCCTGTGAGGTCTAGAAATGAGCTCTGGTTTTAAAATAAGAAGTAGTAGGGGGATGATATGTAGGGTTATTAGTAAGTGTTCTCGTGTAGTTGAGTTTTGAATGGAGGTAAAATGTGTTGGTGTTATTCCTCGTTGGGTTATGAGTAGTATGGATAGCGTATATGCGGCAGTTAGTAGGGTTGCTAAGCCGGTTAGGATAAGTGTAGTATATGATCAGTTGAATAGGGCTGTTATAATTGTTAGTTCTGCTATGAGATTTGTTGTGGGGGGTAGGGCTATGTTGGTTAGGTTTGCTAGTAGTCATCAAAGTCCTATTAGGGGGAGGATGGGCTGTAATCCTCGTGTTAGTAGGAGAATTCGGCTGTGGGTGCGTTCATAGTTTGTGTTTGCTAGGCAGAATAGTATTGAGGATGTTAGTCCATGGGAGATTATTAGGATTATTGCTCCGGAGAATGATCAGTGGGTTTGGATTATGGTTGTGGCTACAACTAGGCCTATATGGCTGACGGAGGAATATGCGATGAGTGCTTTTAGGTCTGTTTGGCGTAGGCAGATAGAGCTCGTTATTAATGCGCCTCATAGGGCTAAGGTGAGGAATGGGTAGTGGATTAGGTTTGGGAGGGGGCCTGTGAGGATGGTAACGCGTATGATTCCATAACCTCCTAGTTTTAGAAGTAGTGCGGCTAGTAATATGGATCCTGCAATTGGGGCTTCTACGTGGGCTTTGGGTAGTCAAAGGTGCAGGCCGTATAGCGGGGCTTTTACTAGAAATGCTGTTAGTAGGGCTAAGCTTGATAATAGGGTAGTTCAGTGGTTTGCAAGGTGAGGGGGAGATAGTGCTAGTGTAGGTAAGTGGAGGGTTCCTGTTTGTGTGTGAAGGTAGAGGATTGTGATTAGTAGTGGGAGGGAGCTGATTAGGGTATAAAATATTAGGTAGATACCAGCACTTAGGCGCTCTGGTTGATTTCCTCATCGTGTAATGAGGATTAAGGTGGGGATTAGGGTTGCCTCAAATGCAATATAAAATAATGTTAATTCTGTTGCTGAGAATGCTAGAATGATGAATGGTTGAACTACAATTATGGTCGTAATGAATATTCGTTTTCGTGAAGTGGGTTCTTGTTGTAGGTGATTTTGGCTTGATAAGATTATGAGTGGGAGTAGTCAGCACGAGAGGGTTAGCAGGGGGGAGGATGTTTGGTCAATGCCGGTTCATTGGGATAGGTTTTTATGTGGGTAGTACGTTGGAGTTAGTCATTGTAAGCTTAGAACAGCAATTATTGTGCTGTGCGTAGTGATGCTTGTTCATAGAAGTTTTTGTGGAGTTAAAAGAGCTGTAGGGATGAGTATGATTATAGGTATAATAATTTTTAGCATTGTAGCAGGTTTAGGTTGTTAAGTTGATCTGAGCCGTGGGTTCGGGTGGTGGCGACTAGTATAGCTAGTCCGGTGCCTGCTTCGCAGGCTGAGAATGTTAGTATAAGTAGGGGTATTAGGGTTGATGAGGCTATTTGATTTTCAACGGGTCAGATTGACAGGGTGATGTATATGGATAATATTATGCTTTCTAGACATAGTAGGGCTGATACTAGGTGTGTTCGATGGAATGCAAGTCCTAGGCTGCTTAGTGTGAATGCTGAATAGAAGCTTAGGTGTAAGGTAGACATAAAGAGAGTCATAGGTTTAAGACTATGATTTGTTGAGTCGAAATCAACTGTCTTGGTTAGACTAACTTTCTGAGATTATTCTGCTCATTCTAGGCCACCTTGTATTCATTCGTAGATTAACCCTAGAGTAAGTAGGATAATGATTAAGGAGGTTCAGGTTAGGGTAGTAGTTGGGGATTGGAGTTGGGTGGCTCATGGGAGAGGGAGTAGGAGTGCAATTTCTAAATCAAATAGGAGGAATAGAATGGCTACTGAGGAAAAATCGGATTGAGAAGGGGAGGCGGGCGGATCCTAGGGGGTCGAATCCACATTCGTATGGTGATAATTTTTCTGAGTCTGGGTTGGTTTGGGTTAGTCAAAAGTTTAGTATTGTTAGGATGGTACTTAGGAGGAAAGATAAGGTGAGTATAAATATAATTATGTTGATTGCCTCTCTCTGGGGTTTTACCAGATTTTAAAGATTGGAAGTCAATTGTAATTATTATACTAGGGAGGCAAGATCCTCATCAGTAGATAGATATATAGAGGAATAGTCAGATGACGTCTACGAAGTGTCAATATCAGGCTGCTGCTTCAAATCCAAAGTGGTGGTTTGAAGTGAAGTGGAATTTGACTAGACGCAATAGGCAGACTAATAGGAAGGATGATCCAATGATTACATGGAGGCCATGGAAACCTGTGGCGACGAAGAAAGTTGAGCCGTATACGCTGTCAGCAATTGAGAATGAAGTTTCATGGTATTCTATTGCTTGGAGGGCTGTGAAGTAGAATCCTAGTAGGATAGTTAAGGTTAGTGCTTGGATTGCTTGTTTGCGGCTTCCATCTGAGATACTATGATGGGCTCATGTTACAGTAATGCCTGAGGCTAGTAGGATAGCGGTGTTGAGTAGGGGGACTTCTAGGGGGTTGAGGGGGTTAATTCCTGTTGGGGGTCATTGTCCTCCTAGTTCTGGGGTGGGGGCTAGGCTAGAGTGGAAGAACGCTCAGAAGAAGCCTAAGAAGAAGAAAGCTTCGGATGTGATGAATAGGGCTATGCCATATCGTAGGCCTTTTTGGACGGGGGGTGTGTGATGACCTTGGAATGTGCTTTCTCGGACGATATCTCGTCATCATTGGAGGGTGACTAGGGTTATAGAAATTAATCCTAGAATAAGGAGTAGTGATGAGTTGTGGTGAAATCATATGATTAGGCCTGAGGTGGTGAATAGGGCTGCGGCTGCTCCGAAGATGGGTCATGGGCTTGGATCTACTATGTGATATGAATGTGCTTGGTGGGCCATTAGGTATTTTCTTGTAAGTAGAGGCTTAATAGGAGTACGAAAACGTAAGCTTGGATTATAGCTACTGCCACTTCTAGGAGGGTTAATAGCAGGAGGATAGATGTTGTTAGGATGGATACTGCGGGTATAGTGGGGAGTAGGGTGATGGCGGCTGTGGAGATTAGTTGGATAAGTAAGTGGCCTGCTGTTAGGTTTGCAGTTAGGCGGACGCCTAAGGCGAGTGGGCGGATGAGTAGGCTAGTAGTCTCAATTATGATTAGTGCAGGAATTAGTGGTGTGGGGGTTCCTTCGGGAAGTAAGTGACCTAGGGAGATTGATGGTTGGTTGCGTAGTCCTGTTAGGAGTGTGGCCAGTCAAAGAGGGAATGCTAGGGCTATGTTTATGGATAGTTGGGTTGTGGGAGTGAAGGTATAGGGTAGTAAACCTAGTAGATTAATGATGAGGAGAAGTATTATCAGGGAGGAGAGGATTAGGGCTCATTTATGGCTTTTTTTGTTTAGTGGAATTATTAGTTGTTTTGTGATGAGGTGGAGGAATCATGTTTGTAGAGTAGAGAGGCGGTTGGAAATTCATCGATTGTTTGGTGATGGTAGTAGGAGAGCTGGAAGTAGTATGGAGATTAAGATTAGGGGGATTCCTAGAAGGGATGGGCTTGTAAATTGATCGAAGAAGCTTAGGTTCATGGTCAGATTCAATGTTGGTTTTTAGTGTTTATGGGGGACTTGTTGTGAATTGGGTTGGTGGGGAAGAATGATAGGAGTTTGGGTTGGATAATTAGTGAAAAAGTAAGCCATGTTAGGGATATAATATAAAATCATGGATGTGGGTTTAGTTGAGGCATGTCATTAAGGAGGTGTTGGTGGACCCCTATCTCTAGCTTAAAAGGCTAGTGCTGTTACATAGCTTCTTAATGATTAAGAAGATAATGTTGAGGATCAGTTTTCGAAGTGGATAAGAGGGGTGGATTCTACTACGATTGGTATGTAGCTGTGGTTGGCTCCGCAGATTTCAGAGCATTGGCCGTAGAAGATGCCTGGGCGGGTGGTGATAAATGATGTTTGGTTTAGTCGTCCTGGGATGGCGTCAGTTTTTACTCCTAATGTAGGGACTGCTCAGGAGTGTAGGACGTCATCAGCTGTAACGATGATTCGGATTGGGGATTCTATTGGGATAACTAAGCGGTGGTCTACTTCTAGCAGTCGGAAGTGTCCTGGTAGAAGTTCGGTTGTGGGGATTATGTATGAGTCGAATGTAAGGTCTTTGAAGTCTGTATATTCATAGGTTCAATATCATTGATGTCCGATAGCTTTTAGGGTTAGGTCAGGTTCGTCTAGTTCGTCTATCATATAAAGGATTTGCAGGGATGGTAAAGCGAGTAGGATGAGGACGATAGCTGGTAGGATTGTTCAGATTAATTCTACTTCTTGAGCATCTACAGTGTTTGATGATAATTTTTCTATTAGTATGAGTGCAAGTAGATAGAGGACTAGGCTGCAAATTGCTAGTGCAACTATTAGGGCATGATCGTGAAATTCTACGAGTTCTTCTATGATAGGGGACGAGGCGTCTTGGAATCCAAATTGAGAGGGGTTAGCCATGTGAGGTGTGCTGGGGTTTCACCTGCTATTTGGTCTTGACAAGGCCATGTAATTAGTTTACTAACATCTCATAAGAAAGAAGCATAAGTGGTTTATGCGGCTGGCTTGAAACCGGCATGTGAGGGTTCGATTCCTTCCTTTCTTGTACTTGGACAAAGGCGGGTTCTTCAAAGGTGTGATGTGGAGGGGGGCAGCCATGAATTCATTCGATGTTAGTGGCTGTTATTTCTGGTCGTAGGACTTTGCGTTTTGATGAAAAGGCTTCTCATGTGATGAATATAAGTATGATTACGGCTACTATTGAAATTAGGGAGCCGATTGAGGATAGAGTGTTTCACATGGTATAGGCATCTGGGTAATCTGAGTATCGTCGGGGCATACCTGCTAGGCCTAGGAAGTGTTGTGGGAAGAAGGTTAGGTTTACCCCTGTAAACATAACTCCAAAGTGGGCTTTGGCTCAGGTTGGGTGTAGGGTAAATCCTGTAAATAGTGGGAATCAGTGGGTGAATCCTGCTAAGATGGCAAAGACTGCTCCTATTGATAGTACGTAGTGGAAGTGGGCGACTACATAGTATGTATCATGTAGGGCGATATCTAGGGAAGAGTTTGCTAGGACAATTCCTGTTAGACCTCCGATGGTGAATAGGAAGATAAATCCTAGGGCTCAGAGTATTGGGGGGTCTCACTTGATTGTCCCTCCGTGGAGCGTAGCTAATCAGCTAAATACTTTAATTCCGGTTGGAATAGCAATGATTATTGTTGCTGATGTAAAGTATGCTCGGGTGTCAACGTCTATACCTACTGTAAATATGTGGTGGGCCCATACGATGAAGCCTAGGAATCCGATAGAGAGTATGGCTCAGACTATACCCATATAGCCAAATGGTTCTTTTTTTCCTGCGTAATATGTGACTACGTGGGAGATAATGCCGAATCCAGGAAGAATAAGGATATAAACTTCTGGGTGTCCGAAGAATCAGAAAAGGTGTTGGTATAGGATTGGATCTCCTCCTCCGGCAGGGTCGAAGAATGTGGTGTTTAAATTTCGGTCGGTTAAGAGTATGGTAATACCTGCAGCAAGGACGGGAAGTGATAGTAGTAGCAGGACAGCTGTAATGAGGACCGATCACACGAATAGGGGGGTTTGGTATTGTGATAGGGCTGGGGGTTTTATGTTAATGGCTGTTGTGATGAAGTTGATTGCGCCTAGGATAGATGATACGCCTGCTAAGTGTAGTGAGAAAATAGCTAGGTCTACTGAGGCTCCTGCGTGGGCTAGGTTGCCGGCTAATGGGGGGTATACTGTTCATCCTGTCCCTGCCCCTGCTTCTACTGTGGAGGATGCTAGGAGGAGTAGGAAGGAAGGGGGAAGTAGTCAGAAGCTTATATTATTTATGCGTGGAAAAGCTATATCTGGAGCTCCAATTATGAGGGGGACTAGTCAGTTGCCAAATCCGCCGATTATAATTGGTATTACTATAAAAAAGATCATTACAAAGGCATGGGCGGTGACGATTACGTTATAAATTTGGTCATCTCCTAGTAGGGTGCCAGGTTGGCCTAGTTCTGCTCGAATAAGTAGGCTGAGGGCAGTGCCAATTATTCCGGCTCATGCCCCAAAGATCAGGTAAAGTGTTCCGATGTCTTTATGGTTGGTTGAGAATAATCATCGATTAATGAATGTCACGGGTAAGATGGCCGAGTGTTGAGGCGTTAGGCTGTAGACCTTTTTACAGAGGTTTAATTCCTCTTCTTATCGACCCTGTGGTGAAGTTCATGTTGAGTTGCAAGCTCATTGATGCGCATTAAGATTGTGCCAGGGTCTAGGTTTGTCTGTTTAGATAGAAGCTCGCTGGTTTAGGGCGCCTAGCTGTTAACTAGGATGTTTATGGGATCGAGGCCCGTCTATCTAGGTAAGGCCCTAGCTTAATTAAAGCATCTGAGTTGCATTTGGAAGATGCAGGGTAGTGTCCTGCGGGTTTTAGCAGAAACTAAGAGGATTTAACTCTTGTTTAAGGCTTTGAAGGCCTTTGGTTTAGATCTATCCTAAGTTTCTTAAAGTGTGGTCAGGATTATAGGGGTCAGGGGGAGTAGGAGGGTTGATATTGATGTAAAAATGGCAAGTAGGGTGTTTGTGGGTTTGTTAACATGTCACTGTTTAATTCGGCTAATAGGGTTGGGTGAGAGAGTGATTGTAGAGTAGTATGTTAAGCGGAGGTAAAAGAATAATCCTAGGAGAGATAGTATGGTGATGATTGTGGCTATGGAGGTTATTTCTTGTTTAGTTAGTTCTTGGATAATGAGTCATTTTGGTAGGAAGCCTGTGAGTGGCGGAAGTCCTGCTAGGGATAATAGTGTAAGTATTAAAGCTGCGTTCATTGTAGGTGTTTTTGTTCATGAGGTTATTATTGTTGATAGCTTAAGGGCTTTGGTTGTGTTAATAGTGAGGAAAATTGGGATGGTTGTTAGGCAGTAAAGGTAAAAAGTTAAGAGGGCTAATTTGGGGTTGTAGATTATGATGATAGTGATTCAACCTAAGTGTGAAATGGATGAGAAGGCTAGGATTTTTCGTAGTTGAGTCTGATTCAGGCCCATTCAGCCCCCTAAAGCTGCTGATAGAATAGCTAATGTAGTTAGTAAGGTTGGGTTGAGTGAGTGAGATGTTAGTATTAGAATGGAGATTGGGGGGAGTTTTATTATTGTGGAAAGAAGGAGGGCTGTTATAGGGGATGAGCCTTGAAGTACTTCTGGAAATCAAAAGTGGAATGGCACTAAGCCCAGTTTTATTGAGATTGCTGTTGTTAGCAGCATGGAAGCTGTTGGTTGAGTCAGTTGTGAGATATCTCATTGTCCTGTATATCAGGCATTAATTGTGCTGGAAAATAGCAGTAGGGTGGATGCAGCTGCTTGGACTAAGAAATATTTGATTGCTGCCTCGGTGGCTCGCGGGTGGTGAGATTTTGAGATTAAGGGGATAATGGCTAGGGTATTGATTTCTAGTCCTGTTCAGGCCATTATTCAGTGGTTGCTTGAAATTGTGATTGTTGTTCCCAAGATTAGGCTTATGGAGAAGATTAAGCTTGCATGTGGGTTCATTAGCGAGGGAGGGAGTTGAACCGTCATTTTCGGGGTATGGGCCCGATAGCTTTTTTAGCTGACCTTGCTAGGAAATAATATAAAGGAAGTATAGGGAGTTTTGATCTCTCTCGTGTAGGTTCGATTCCTACTTTTCTAATATCCTCTGTCAGGAAATGAGAGGGCTGGTGTACCTCTATGTTCACTTTATCATAGTGACCCTTTACGTTCAGGCACATTTCCTTAGGTAAGGAGGTAGGCCTGCGTAGGAGATTGGCATGCTCGTGTGTCATAGGCATAATGCTAGTGTTAGGGGAAGGAAGTTTTTTCATAGTAGGTGTATGAGCTGATCGTAGCGGAAGCGTGGATAGGAGGCACGGATCCATAGGAATCCTGAGGACAGAAGTAGAGTTTTTGTTGCTAAGATTGTGGGGTAGAGTTCTGGGGGGGTGTTTAGGAAGCTTGGATTTAAGAATAGGATAGTTGTTAGTATGTTTATTAATATAATGTTTGCATATTCTGCTAGGAAGAAGAGAGCGAAGGGGCCTGCGGCGTATTCTACGTTAAAGCCTGAGACTAGTTCGGATTCACCTTCGGTAAGGTCGAACGGTGCTCGGTTTGTCTCGGCTAGGGTAGAGATATACCATATCATTGCGAGAGGTCAGGAGGAGAAGATGAGGTAAAGTGGTTCTTGTGTAGTGATTAATGTGGCTAGAGTATAGTTTCCACTTAGTAGGATTATTGACAGGAGAATAATTGCAAGTGTTACTTCATAGGAAATGGTTTGTGCTACTGCTCGGAGAGCGCCAATGAGTGCATATTTTGAGTTTGAGGCTCAGCCTGACCACAGGATTGAATATACAGCTAGGCTTGATATAGCTAGGAGGAATAGGAAGCCCAAGTTGAGGTCGGTGAGGGGGAATGGCAGTGGGAGGGGGATTCAAATTGTTAGTGCTAGGAGCAGGGCTAGAATAGGGGTTGTGGTAAATAGTAGGGGGGAAGAGGTAGATGGCCGGATTGGTTCTTTTGTAAAGAGTTTTACACCATCTGCGATGGGTTGAAGTAGGCCGAAGGGGCCTACAATGTTTGGTCCTTTTCGAGATTGTATGTAGCTTAAAATTTTTCGTTCAATTAACGTTAGAAATGCCACAGCGACCAGGATGGGGATCATGTATGATAGGGATATAATGAGGTAGGTCATGGGGCTAGGGAGAGGATTTGAACCTCTGGGGAAAGGGCTTAAGCCTTTTGCATTTTACCAAGCTCTGCCACGCTAGCTGTCCTTGTTTAGGACTGGGGTTTATCCTTTGTGGTAATTTAGATAAGTTCATTACTTCTAGGGAAGGCGTGCTTGGGGTATTGGCCTCACTTTTCCGGTCCTTTCGTACTGGGAAAGGTTTAAATCATAGATAGAAACCGACCTGGATTACTCCGGTCTGAACTCAGATCACGTAGGACTAGTTAATCGTTGAACAAACGAACCCTTAATAGCGGCTGCACCATTAGGATGTCCTGATCCAACATCGAGGTCGTAAACCCCCTTGTCGATATGGGCTCTTGAAGGGGATTGCGCTGTTATCCCTGGGGTAGCTTGGTTCATTGGTCAGCTATGCTGGGTCTGGTTACTATTAGTACTTTGAGTGGTTGATCTTGGTCAAGAGGGGTGGTCTTATCTTTGGAGGATACGTTTTTCTCCAAGGTCGCCCCAACCGAAAAACGGGAGCCAATCATCTATTGATGGTAAACCCGTTGGGTATGTTTGGTTTGTAGAGTGGCTGCTGGTTTTTAAGTTCCACAGGGTCTTCTCGTCTTATGGGTTTATCCCTGCTTTTGCACGGGGAGATCAATTTCACTGATTACCTGTAAGAGACAGTTAAGACCTCGTTTAGCCGTTCATACAAGTCTCGATTTATGGGACAATTGATTGCGCTACCTTTGCACGGTTAGGATACCGCGGCCGTTGAACTTGGTGTCACTGGGCAGGCGTCACCTTCAATACTTGGTTTCGCTGAAGGCTATGTTTTTGGTAAACAGTCGGGCCTTGGGTTTGCCTAATTCCTTTTACAGGTTTGAATCTTTCTAGCTAAGCACTCCTGGGTTGGCTTAACAGGATGTTAAATAGTTAGTCTTGTAGTGGTTGAGTTATTAATTGGCCTGTTAATAATGTGGGATGTAAGTTTGTGCTTTAGAGGATTATTCCTTAGTTACTTATTTTAGCATTAATTCTCCTATTTTTGATAGGTTAGCTCGCTATGAATGAGGGAGTCACATAGGGTCTATTATTTTTTAGGGTAATGAGCTTTGACGCACTCTCTGTTGGTGGCTGCTTGAAGGCCTACAATTTTAAGGTGTTTGGTTTATCCTCTGGGGAAGGTTGTGTTCTGTTTTAAAGGAGCTGTACCTCCTTTAAATTACTCTTAATTTGCTACGAGTAAGTAGTCGAGTCTGGGGGGTAAAATTAAGGGAGAACTTATATTCGTTTCGCGGGCAACCAGCTATCACCCAGCTCGGTTGGCTTTTCACCTCTACTAACAAGTCTTCCCACTCTTTTGCCACAGAGACGGGTTTGCTCAAAAATAGCTGCTTGAGAGTAGCTCGCTTGGGTTTCGGGGTGGCAAGCTTAAAGTTCGTTTTGCTTGGTTGTTCTTGCTAAATCATGATGCAAAAGGTACAAGGGTTTGTCTTTGCTGTTTGTTGCTTAAGTTTTCATTGTTATTTCAGCTTTCCCTTGCGGTACTACGTGTCTATTGCGCCTAGTGTCTTTTCTATCACCTATACTTAGACGGAAAAATGTTTTAATTTCGGGTTTTAAGTGGATTTTTGTTTTATACAGTAATGTGGTGGTTGGGCTAGAGTAGGCTTCAAGGCGGTCTAGTACTGGTAGACATCTTTCAGGTGTAAGCTGAATGCTTTAGTGTTATAGCTACGCTTTGATGCTAAGTGCACTTTCCAGTACACTTACCTTGTTACGACTTACCTCATCTTTTAACTTTTTTAGTTGGGTTTAAGTAGGGGGTATTTGGTAGCTGTGAAGAGGGTGACGGGCGGTATGTACGTGCTCCAGGGCCAAGTTTAAGAGGGTATTCTTGCCCCTCTTTACTGCTAAATCCTCCTTCTGGGGGTTATTTCAGACCCCCTTTCGTTGGTATTTTCTATTATAGAAAATGTAGCCCATTTCTTCCCCTTCATGGGCTATACCTTGACCTGTCTTGTTAGCGGGATGTTGTTGTGCTCACTGCGGGGCTTTCAGGGAAGGTGAGCTGGGGACGGCGGTATGTAGGCTGCTTTGGGCAAGAAGGGGTTAGGTGAATCGTGGGTTATCGATTATAGAACAGGCTCCTCTAGGTGGGTTTGGAGCACCGCCAAGTCCTTAGAGTTTTAAGCGTTTGTGCTCGTAGTTCTCGGGCGGATGTTTTGGTAGTGGGAACATCTAGATTTAGGGCCGAGCATAGTGGGGTATCTAATCCCAGTTTGTGCCTTGGCTTTCGTGGTGTTTTGTTGATCATTGGTGCTAAAATCGTTTTGAGGATGGTCTTAGGTGCAATATAGGCTTGTGACAGCTTAGTTGCATTTCGGTTTTAGTTGGACGATAATATAGCGCCACTCTTTACGCCGGATGACGGTTAGTTTGGGCTTCCTGTATGACCGCGGTAGCTGGCACAAGATTTACCAGCCCTGTAGATTGCCATAACTAAGTCAAGTTTACACTTATTGCTTAATGTTAATTACTGCTGAATACCCGTGGGGGTGTGGCCGAACAAGACGTCTTGGGCTACGTTAAGGGGTGTGCCTGATGTCCGCTCCTGTTTCCTGGTAAATTAGAGTAAGGAAATTAGGGCATTCACACTGGGGTGCGGATACTTGCATGTATATGTTTGGCAAAAATTAACTGTAAGGTTAGGACTAAGTCTGTTGTCCGTGGGTTTAGAGGGCCATCTTAACATCTTCAGTGTTATGCTTTGCTTTAAGCTACATGGAC